GTGCAGGATCATCATTAGGACCATCATACTTGCCGACCATCGATGAACCGATCGGATTAACCAACCAAAGTTAGCTTCAGTCATTATGTATTGAACAGAAGAAAAAGCCTCAGTAACAGTCGGACGGTAGTAAAAAGTCATAGCAAATCCTGTAGCTACTTGTACTAAAAAACAAGTAAGCGTAATTCCTCCTAGACAATAAAATATGTTGACATGAGGAGGAACATATTTACTAGTTATATCATCTGCAATCGCCTGAATCTCGAGACGTTCTTCGAACCAATCATACACTTTATTGAGATAGGTAAACCAAGAGGACTCCCCCTCCGAGAACCGTATAGGAGAATTTCATCTCGTACAGCTCAAGCAAAAGCACACAAAGTCTGCTTGCAACGGGTGTGTAATAGAAAGTTAGAAATTTATTACTTTCTTTTTTGATTCAATCTTCTTTGACGAGACGAAAGAATAAAAAAAACCGACAACTCTTCTTTATGGTGATAGTGCCAAAGCATCAAGTTGGCTCATTTGTCTTTATGGTGATCGTTAAAGGCCTCTTGAATCTTCTCGTTCCCTATTTCTTTTATTATTATTTTGATTTGTATCTAATTCGGCTTTTTTTTTTTTGATAGGAATTCTCTTGTTAAGACCCTATGAATTAATTAAAACCTCAGATTCATACTACACCCCCGATGATTATGATTCTCAAAAAAAACTTTAAGTTTAGCCCAAAGCTTCTCTGAGTAAGAACCATTGGATCATCACTTATTTAATGAATCGATAATTAATATCGATAATATAATAATGACTCAAAATCCAAAGCAAAGAAACTTTTGTCCTTGGCTTAAAATAAGCATAAACAGGAGTTTAAAAGAAGAAAAATCTTTTAATTTCGAATTTGTTAGCTTCGTATTCTTTGAAAATGGTTTGGAGACCGGCCACGGGGTCTAACTATTCAATATAAATCATAGTTCCACTATTTCATAATTTATTTCATATATTTCGTGTTTCAAATACTAGAATAAATATCCGACGAGGTAAAAACCTATCTTTATCAAGATGACAGATGGGTTCTCTGTACTAGCACTAGGATCAATTCTAACAAGTCACACACTCATATTCCGGAAATAAAGAAACAAAAAAATTTCGCGGTCGAACTACCAAAATAGAATGGGGTAGAAATCTGAGCCCTAAATTAGTCACTTTATATTGAAAAGCCGAGACTTAATGATTCTTGTGGATCTAATTCATTGAAATTCCGTCCAGTAAAACGGAAGAATTATAAATCTCTAAAATAATAGATAAGAATATTGCAAAAAGAGCCATTGCGACACCCATCAAAGGAGTAGTTCCCCAGCCAGGAGCTACTTTACCATATTCCGAATTCAACGGTTTCAACAACCCCCCTAGACCTGTTTGTTTTGGACGTGCTTTTGAGCGCTCCTCAACGGTTTGTGTAGCCATAAATCTTATTGTAGTAATTGAGATCTGTTGACTTTGTATACTATTCTGTTGTAAATAAACAATCTTATCATAGATTCATTGTGATCTTGAAATTCTATAATAATGGAAACAGCAACCCTAGTCGCCATCTCTGTATCGGGTTTACTTGTAAGTTTTACTGGGTACGCCTTATATACCGCTTTTGGGCAACCCGCTCAACAACTACGAGATCCATTCGAGGAACACGGAGACTGATTGAAGTAATGAGCCTCCACAGTTTGGGAGGCTCATTACTTCAATTGAGATAATGAAAAATCATTTCTTAGTTGGAACTTTCGGCGGTTCTCGAAAAAAGATAGCAAAAAATATTATCCCGAGAGTCGAGACTAAGAGGAATGTATAAACCAATGCTTCCATAGGTTCGATCGTGGTTTACAATTATAACTTTCATACCTGTTTATTTTGAATCATCTCCCGGATAAAGAAAAAACAAGAGTCAAAGAAATGGCAGTGATTCAAATTAGGCTTTCTCTAATACCTTAGGTAAAAGTAAAAAAGAAGCAAAAGATATCCCAGCAATGTTCTATCAGACGGCTTGTTTTCTTGTAGTTGGATCTCCTAGTTTTTGGAATGCTCCAAATTCGACTTGTGAATCCAAATCTGGGTCAATACCCGCAAAAACATCTCTAAACAGGGTTCTAGCACCATGCCAAATGTGTCCGAAGAAGAAAAGAAGAGCAAACGACGCATGTCCAAAAGTAAACCAACCTCGTGGACTGCTACGAAAAACCCCATCAGATTTCAAAGTAGCACGATCTAATTCAAAAATTTCACCCAATTGAGCGCGTCTCGCATATTTTTTCACAGTAGCGGGATCGCTGTAACTGACTCCGTTAAGTTCGCCGCCATAGAACTCAACAGTTACACCTACTTGTTCAACACTATACTTCGATTCTGCCCTTCTAAAAGGAACGTCGGCTCTAACAATTCCGTCTCCATCTACCAAAACAACGGGAAACGTTTCAAAAAAAGTAGGCATACGACGTACAAAAAGTTCACGTCCTTCTTTATCTCTAAAGATAGGGTGGCCTAACCATCCAACAGCTATTCCATCCCCACTGTCCATCGATCCTGCTCTGAATAATCCCCCTTTTGCCGGATTATTGCCGATGTAATCATAAAAAGCTAATTTTTCAGGAATTTTAGACCAAGCTTCTGTTAAACTTTGATTTTCGGCTAGCCCAGCACTGACTCTTCGATATATTTCTTGCTGGAAGTATCCCTGATCCCATTGATAACGAGTAGGACCAAATAATTCGATTGGGGTAGTTGCAGAACCATACCACATAGTTCCCGCAACAACAAAAGCAGCAAAAAAGACAGCAGCGATACTACTGGAAAGGACAGTTTCAATATTACCCATACGTAATCCTTTGTATAGACGTTGGGGCGGACGGACACTAAGATGGAATAGGCCCGCTAATATGCCCAAAGTGCCTGCTGCAATATGATGAGAGGCTATTCCTCCCGGAACAAAAGGATCAAAACCTTCCACGCCCCATGCTGGGTTTACCGATTGTACTTTTCCAGTTAATCCATAAGGATCGGACACCCATATTCCAGGACCATACAAACCTGTTACATGAAATACGCCAAAACCAAAGCACGCCACCCCTGAAAGAAATAAATGAATTCCAAAGATCTTGGGCAAATCCAAAGAGGGTTTTCCTGTACGTTCATCAGAAAATATTTCTAGATCCCAATATACCCAATGCCAAATAGCTGCCAAGAAGCACAACCCCGAAAACATAATATGTGCCCCGGCCACTCCTTCGTAAGTCCAAATACCCGGATTCGTTACAGTTCCGCCTGTAATACTCCAACCGCCCCATGAATTAGTTATTCCTAAACGCGTCATGAAAGGTATAACAAACATACCTTGTCTCCACATTGGATCAAGAACGGGGTCAGACGGATCAAAAACTGCTAATTCATATAACGCCATTGAACCGGCCCAACCAGCAACCAGAGCCGTATGCATTATATGGACAGCAAGCAACCGACCGGGATCATTCAATACGACGGTATGAACACGATACCAAGGCAAACCCATGGAAATACCCCTTTATGAAAGAAAAATGGACACTATGTAACTTTATTGCATTGGAAAAATGATGCTAGGGGCCTCCCCTTTCAGTGAATTATCGTGAAGTAAGGATTACTATTTGTTCTATTCTATTGGTAATAATGGAACAATTCTGTTTATAGGAACAAAGAGAAGCAGATCTATTCTATACCCGATAAGTATCAATACGCAATGGGTGGTTGAACCATTTTGTATGAGCAAACGGATCCCTACTTGTTCATCATTCGCCGGGTATATTTAGAATAATTTGTCGTTAGTCATTCTGACTTCCTTTATCAAAGAGCTTCTCCAATCTATAGATAAAAAATGATATGCTAAAGACCAATATTATGAGGACAATAAACTAAAAGCACTATTACGTTTTCACATCAAAGTAAAATAGATTACTTCATTTTTTTCATTTAATGCCTATTGGTGTTCCAAAAGTACCTTTTCGAAGCCCTGGAGAGGAAGATGCATCTTGGGTTGACATATAGTGCGACTTGTCAGATATATTGGGTCATATGGGATTTCCCCATTCTCTCCCCCGATCGAGCTATCCTCTGATTCGCCCAAGAAAGATTATCCAAAAATTGGAGCGTGAAGTGAAATTAGATCCATTTTAGGGGAATCCAGATTAATATTATCAATTAGAATAATTTATGGTTGACTTGGTTGGACCAATCAAATTATCCAGGCTCCGTTTAGAACAACCCCAACTTAGTAATATACCAATGATTGCTGCGTCTATTTCTAATTCTAAATTTTGTATTACCATATTATATTATATAGTTGACTAGGTTATTAATTGATACCTCATTAGAAATTATCCTTTTTTCTATACTAAAAAATAGGAATGATCCCTATTAATCAATTGAGTAAAACAGGATGAATGCGTCGAAAATTTGGCCGAAGACATGAAATCGATTCAACAAAAATTTGTAGCAAAAAGAAATGGTAGTAGGTACATTTGTCCTATATGTGCAAATCACAATCGGACCTATCTTTACCTGGAGTAGAGCATAAACCTAAAAGAATTCAAGAGGCCCATTCAGGAACAAGAAAATGACATCGTGATTGAGGGTGTATCTCGATGAAAGAATACATCAATTGAGAAGTTAATTCAACGAGTTTAATGAATTTTTTTCGATTATATATTAGAGTGAAATTCTAGTGAAAGGTTTACAAACTTTTCTTTCTTACAATAAAAAATAGAAGAAAAAGATCCTTCGTTAGAAAAATTTGGCTTTAAAAAAAAAGAGCAGGAGCCAAAATCTATACATTGAGCCTTTTTTTTTTCACGATTCTTTTGACCCGTATGCATTAAAAAGTGCATGTACGGTTCCTAAGGGATACAATTTTATCCTAATCAACCGACTTTATCGAGAAAGATTACTTTTTTTAGGCCAAGAGGTTGATAATGAGCTCTCGAATCAACTTATTGGTCTTATGGTATATCTCACTATAGAGGATCGTAACAGAGAGCTTTATGTGTTTATAAACTCTCCCGGTGGATGGGTAATACCCGGAATAGCTGTTTATGATACCATGCAATTTGTGCCACCAGATGTACATACAATATGCATGGGATTAGCCGCTTCAATGGGATCCTTTGTCCTGGTCGGGGGAGAAATTACCAAACGTCTAGCATTCCCTCACGCTTGGCGCCAATGAGTTTTTTATTTGAGATAAAAAAAGAAGTCTATGCCTTCGCCATATGAAATAAGAATCTTGAGTAATAATAGCATGGCACTTCGAATTCGATATGATAAGATTCGTTTCTCAAAACATTCAATTATGTATCGAAAGGGCAGTATGAAATACTAAGTATTTCCGATTTGATCTATCGGAATCTCAGTGTCACAAACTTTTTTCACACCGAAAAGCTCTGAATAATATTTATGTTATGAAAAAGTTTTCCGTATTTTATTTGATCGGATCAAAAAGAAACTTTGGGATTGCTGAATTACAGACGTAATAAATATATAAAGCAACGGAACCATCATAGTATTTTGAACTCCTCCAATAAAGAAGGGTGGTAATTGGACCTTTTTTCGATCTGGGTATGAGAAATCCTATTTTATCTTCGATAGGAAATTCCATTCGTGAGCCGTATGCAATATGCAAAAGATGCCTGTACGGTTCTATTTTTTCTTGTTAGTAGCTTTCTCTTTACCCCATTCTGCGAAACCCTTTTGTATGTTATATCACCAGGGTAATGATCCATCAACCTGCGAGTTCTTTTTATGAGTCCCAAACGGGAGAATTTATCCTGGAAGCGGAAGAACTACTAAACCTGCGCGAAACCATCACAATGGTTTATGTCCAAAGAACAGGTAAATCTTTTTGGGTTGTATCCGAAGACATGGAACGAGATGTTTTTATGTCAGCAACAGAAGCTCAAGCTCACGGAATTGTGGATCTTGTAGCAGTTGGATGAAAATATCAAGGATTTCACATAAATCCGCGATTTGATTGAGATTTTATTTATTGTCTTACCCGGTTCTTTAATATTCTATTAAATAGAAAGAATTCATAAGCATCCGGTTAGGAGCGATCTAAACCAGCTCAGTCTGTATACAATTCAGCATGCCAACTATTAAACAACTTATTAGAAACACAAGACAGCCAATACGAAATGTCACGAAATCCCCCGCTCTTAGGGGATGTCCTCAGCGCCGAGGAACATGTACTAGGGTGTATGTGCGACTCGTTCAGATCATGGGCTGGAACAAAAGAAAGGAACCAATAACAACCAGTAGCAATCCGTATGAATGATCAGTACCAATAAATAGAATAAAATGACATTTTTCAATTCAATGGCTAAAATCTATTCTATCTCCCTATTGCGTATGAAATTTATGGTTTCCGTTGGTGCAAATCCAATAAGCTGAGAAGCAATTCCCCATTGGTAACAAATGGTTATTTATTAAGCGGGGGAAATCCTATTTATTATTTAAGAAGAAGAAATTTTATACTTCTAAGAACGGCCTAACAGGATCAGCTACCTAGCTAACCTTCAGAATTAAATACCGTTACTGTATAGGTAGATCTCATTGTGAAAGACCTATTACTGGATAATTCATGGGTAGAGCCACACAACGGTGTGAACTGTACAAGTTACCAAAAAAATAAGATTCATTAAATGAAGGAAAAGGCTCCGGTGTATAGAGAGGACCTCACCGTTTAAGAAGTAACCATAGAAACGATGGAACCACTCTATTCTTTTTATATTTACTTTATATATATCTATTTGACTATGTTATGGATACTAGATATCAAAAAATTTCTTATTTTTAGACAGTTCACTTCGAAATAAGAAAAAATTGTGGTTGGGAAGGTTATAGTAGCAAAAATCATTGGAATTTTTATTTTATATATCCGAAAAATCCGTTTTGTTATAAATAAATCAGTAAGGGGAAAAAGAATAACTGATAGACAGCAACTCAATTAGTTATTCATCAAAGTTTCATTTATTCAATGACTAGAATTAGACGAGGATATATAGCTCGAAGACGTAGAAACAAAATTCGTTTATTTGCATCAAGTTTTCGGGGGGCTCATTCAAGACTTACTCGAACTATTACTCAACAGAAAATACGAGCTTTAATTTCGGCTCATCGCGATCGAGATAAGAAAAAGAGAGATTTTCGTCGTTTATGGATTACTCGGATAAATGCAGTAATTCGCAATAAAGGAGTACCCTTTAGTTATAGTAGACTAATAAATGATCTGTACAAAAGTCAATTGCTTCTAAATCGTAAAATACTTGCACAAATAGCTATATTAAATAGGAATTGTCTTTATATGATTTCCAATGAAATATTGGATCCATTGGAGTAATTTGACTGGAATTCCCCGGAGAATCAACTCCGGGAAGGTAGAGTATAAAATAGGATAAGATTAAGATAAAGTTGTCAAAATGAACAAAAGAATTCAATAAAAACTGATTTATTCTTCCCCGCTGCTTTTTTTTATTATGACACACGAATCAAATTAGGATTCTCCTATTTTTCGAACACAACACCAACCAAGTTTTAGTTCGAATTGGAATTTTGCTTCGATTGAAAAGTAAGCTAAACCCATTTATTTCTAGTTCTAAGACCTATTGTTGGAGCAGTCGACTCAGTTCTTTCAAACTGTTTCTCGTTATTAAGAAAAGGTAACAAAGATAAAATACGAGCTTGTTTTATAGCAATAGTAATTAATCGTTGTTGTTTCAAGGTCAATTTATTTACGCGTCTTGACAATATTTTTCCTTGTTCACTAATAAATCGACTAATTAAACTCATGTTTCTATAATCAATTCGATCCCCCGATTGGATCGGGGGCAAACGCCTACGAAAAGATCGCTTCGATTTAAGAAAGGGTCGCTTGGATTTATCCATGGTTTGTTTATTCCTTTTCCCGAAATCCTATTTCGGTCGGATTTAAAATAAATTCGAATTAAAAAATAGGATTTGGTTTGTTTATATATGGGTTTATTTAGATTAGAATCTCTATTTAAATATTATAATATATTATAATATGTCATTTTGACTGTTCCATTTATTTTTTTATCTCCCCATGAGTCGTATGTTTGGAACAACAGGGGCAGAATTTTCTCAATTCCAATCGACTAGGTGTATTGTGTCGATTCTTTTGTGTAATATATCTGGAAATACCCCTTGAGTCTTTATTAACACTGTTTCGAACACAACTGATACATTCCAAAATAATCGTTACCCGTACATCTTTACTCTTGGCCATGAAACTCCTTTGGATTTTTTATTCACTCAACTCTTCTATATTTTTCTTTTTTAGCTAAAAAAAAAAAAGAAAAAATTAGAACGAAACCAAATTATAAAAGATTTCGTTGAAATCAATAGATAGTAATTAATAAGTAATACAATTAACTATAGTTCTAATCTAATTGTATTAGATTTTGTTAAGGATCTTGTATGATACTCTTGCCCTAGACTGGCATTTCCTTTTCTTTTTTCACTCTAGTAATTTGATTCAATTACCCTTTTTTAGTTGTGATTGAATCGACTTTTATTCTTTCTCTTTCATCCCTTCTTGGAATTCTAAAAAGGGAAAAAAGAGAAAAAAGGGGGTGAGATGTAGTTTCGGATATAGAATTGTATCTCTAATCTTATTCAAACCCTCCCACGTCAATAACTAGAATGAAAAAAAAGGAAATGTCAGCGCATCTGGGAATAAACGATTGATCTCTATCAATAGACCTGCTAAAGATACGAACCATATAGTACTTAGTACCGGTGCCACAGATAAATATGTTTTTAGATCTCGCATTGAAAATCCTCCTTCTTTATTGTATTGTAATACATAAGGCTAATACATATATGATCAGATACATAGATAGTTGTAGTTAAGGATTAAGGACCACTTGTATTTGTACGCGGAATCCCTAAATGGATAACAATTCCGTAGAAAATATTTCTGCCCTTTCTTAAAAAAAAGAAAAGCCCCTTTCTTGAGCATTTCAAAAAAAAAAAAAATGAATTTTCCTTTTTTATTATATGTGGTATATGCTAGGAGACCAAAAAGAAGAAAGGGCAAGATAAATAAATATATCAATGAAAAAAATGATATGGAAAACAAGGCAGGAATTCTCTACAATGACACTGTAGACCAATTGAAAGGGATGTAGCGCAGCTTGGTAGCGCGTTTGTTTTGGGTACAAAATGTCACAGGTTCAAATCCTGTCATCCCTACCTATGACTGCTCCTCTGAGCAGTAACAAGGGATCGATTGAGACCGATTAAGATTAAATTGGACATACATAATCTTTCATTTTATAGTATGATAAAATGAAAGATTATGTAAGGTGTATTAAGGTTAAAAAAAAAAGAAACCTTATTAAGAAAGCGCTCTTAGTTCAGTTCGGTAGAACGTGGGTCTCCAAAACCCAATGTCGTAGGTTCAAGTCCTACAGAGCGTGATTACGTTTTTGTTAGGTTAAATTAATTACGCTGAAAAAGCTTCCCTAACGCAAGCAGTCAATTTGATATCTTGTGTATTAACGAAAAGGGGTGGGTCAAGAGACAAGAGATATTAATTAATCAAAAGTCCAACTGATCACCACGTTTGTATTGTAAAAATGCAGTTACGAATAATCCAGCTAAAGTAATAGGAATTAAACCCAAGACAATTCCAAAAAGAGAAACTTCAATCATTTTTTTTTATTTGATTTGAAAGGGAAAAAGAGAGGTAATATCTATCTCTAAATATTAATCGGAATTACCCGTGAATCTCAATGACTAATAATTGGCAATTGATATGTTAAGAAACTATATAATACATGGAATCCTACAGAAAGAGTTCCTTTTTGAATTCGGCAGTCAATTAATTTCAAATAAGTCGTATCTTGCTCAGCCCAATAAAAAGGCCTGAAGTGATAGTTAAAGCTGCTAGTAAAAAACCGAAATAACC